GAAATTAAAATATATATAATAAATAAAAATATAAATAAATTAAATATATAAATAAATTAAATTAAACCTTAAACCAAAAAAAAGTTTCCTTTTTTTTTTCTTGATTTATTCTGCAAAGATCTAACTCCTCCAATTTTATTCCTAATTGGAAGTTTCTACGACATAATAAACAGATCGTTGACCTTTGGAAAGAAAAGGGGAAAAAGCTTTTTCAATGTTCTTTGATTTCAAAAAAACATTATCAATCATGTAAAAAAGTAAAAAAGCAAACAAATAGGGAAAGCCGGCTATCGGAATCGAACCGATGACCATCGCATTACAAATGCGATGCTCTAACCTCTGAGCTAAGCGGGCTCAAATAAAATAATAGAAATTTTGTATCCATAGGAATTCAGCAAACTATTACGATCTTATCTATTAACTATCTTCTTATCTCTATCTATTAGTTTTGCATAATTACTATGAATTATTAATATGAATTATAGACTCGAAAGACTCGAATTTAGAAAAACTAGAATTAAAAATTTTAAATGCCATACTTAATATAACATATTTAATATAATAATGGTAGATTCAATCTAATATTCAATCTAATATTATTAGAATATAATAATTAAGAATATAATAATTCTATTTTAAATTAAAATTTTAATTTTAAAAATTATTTTAATTATTTAATTCTATTTGATTATATTTAAATCATATTAAAAATGAGATTTTAATTTAATCATATTATTAATATTATAATTATTAAAAATTCATTATAATTTTATAATTATAAAAAGATTTATATATATTTATTATTTTTATCTATGAGTATGAATTCCATATATTATTTATCTTTTTTTATCCCATATATTATTTATCTTTTTTTATCTTAGTTATCTTTTTTTATATTCTATTTATTATATTCTATTTTATATTCTATTTATTATATTATATGTTATATTTATTCTATTAGTATATTCTATTTAGTATATTATATATATTAGTATAATATTACTCTATTTTTGACTCTATTTTTATTTTATATTTTAGTATATTTTACATTTAAATTAGATAATTTTACATTTAAATTAGATATAATTTTTTATATAGATATAAATTGAATTTAATAGATAGATTTAATAGATTTAATTTATTTAGTTTAGAGTTCTAAATAGAATCTAATAATTGGATAATTAGAGTGAAAATCTTTTTATGCATTTATATATATATTATCATTATATAAATGATACGTTATAAGTCTAGATAATTCGAATGAAACTTTGTTTTTTAGACTAAATAATTCGAATTATCTTCGAATTCGAAATAGAAATGAATGGAATAATTAGTTCTAGCTATTAAATAATTAGTTCTAGCTATTATATTATAAAATTAATAATGAATAAATTCATAAATTCAATTTAAATTTTCATTTTTTTAGTTATCTTATTATGGTTATATAGGATAGTCTAATAGTCTAATAAAAGGATAAGAATAAAAATGAAATTAAAGAAAAAAGATGCAACCCATAGAAATGAAATCCAGATCATAATGAGAGACTCCTTTCTTTTGTTTTCATTCATAAAGTCGGAAGCTAAGACGAAAAAAAAAAAAGAATCGACCGTTCGAGTATTCCACCAAATTGCCTGAGAAAACTGAGAGTAAGAGGCGCATATATATGTTATGGAATATCCATCTATATTGAATTGCGAATACAGAAATGATAAAATATTTTCTGATTGGACCAAATAAATATGGGTCTCCGATAGAGACGAAAGAAGATAAACAAACAAGAAATAAAATAGGTAACGACCCTTCGATATAAGAATCAGTATCTATATCTACTAAATTCAACGGTTTCGCATAAAAAGAAAGAAAATAAATAAATGAAAGAAAGGGGAAAGGAAGGAGAAAGGGGGAAGGAAGGGCATCCTAATGAGATCTTAATCTCAAGACACAAAGGGGATATGGCGAAATTGGTAGACGCTACGGACTTAATTGGATTGGATTGAGCCTTGGTATGGAAACCTACTAAGTGATAACTTTCAAATTCAGAGAAACCCTGGAATGAAAAATGGGCAATCCTGGGCCAAATCCTATTATTTTACGAAAAAAAAACAAAGGTTCAGCAAGCGAGAATAATAAAAAGAAGGATAGGTGCAGAGACTCAATGGAAGCTATTCTAACAAATGGAGTTGACTGTTGGTAAAGGAATCCTTATATCGAAACTCCAGAAAGGATGCAAGATATACCTATATAAAATAAATAGGTATACTAATGAAAAACTATTTCAAAAAAGACGAACCGAACCCGTATTTTATTTTTTATTTATATGCAATTATATGCAAAATCAATTTATATGAAAAATAAAAAGAATCGATTCCAAGTTGAAGAAAGAATCGAATAGAATATTCATTAATCAAATCATTCACTCCATAGTCTGATAAATCTTTTGAAAAACTGATTAATCAGACGAGAATAAAGATAGAGTCCCGTTCTACATGTCAATATCAAT